CCAAGAATTTAGTATTTAAGTCAATGATGCATTACATTAATTCGATTCATTCAACCCTTTGTATTGAATATTTTAAAAAATTTCTTTAAAAATCAAAAAAATATTTCATTTTTTGATTTTTAGCGTATTGAATATTAAAGATTATAATGATTTTAATGATAAAGTAAAAGCGGGTAGCGGGAATCGAACCCGCATCGTTAGCTTGGAAGGCTAGGGGTTATAGTCGACGTTGATTCATCATTTTTAACGTCTCTAATTCAAAACTGAACGTGAAACTTTGGTTTCATTCAGCTCCTTTATGGAAGATGGATAAATTCCCATATTTAGACATGAACGAAATAAAAAATCCGACCCATAACGTCTATGTCAGCTTTTATGTCTGAATCTATTCAGAACAACCCGCTTTCTAGACGATCCCTATAGAAAGATATTTTCTATTTTAACAATCTTTCTAGTTACTTCGTTCTTTACTTCTATTTGAAAGATCTTTAGGAAAAGCATTTTGTTTCTGCCGAGCTAAAACAATTTATCGATCGATGTCTTTAGTAAACCAAAGGCATTGTTTAATAGCTGTTTTGCTTCAATTTCCCCTATAGAAATGAAAAATTGAAGATTTAGTTACGATTAGAAATACACTTTTTATCTTTATCCATGGGTCCTTTACTTATACTCATTCAATTGGAAGTATTGATCCAATAAAAAAATTATGTTTCGTAATTTAATAATCCAATTTTTCAATTTTAAATAGGTTCTTGGATACAAATCACGAGAATGTATATTCTTCCTCGAATTTTTCATTGAGAGGTAAAGGATTCAATCCTTTTAAGAACTAAAGTTTTTGTTCGGAATAAATATTAATCAAACCGAAAGACCCTTTAACTATATAAAGGGTTAAAGAACGAATCACACTTTTACCACTAAACTATACCCGCTACAATAAGATTATTGTATATAAATGCGCCTTTTGTCGACCCTAATCAAAAAACAAAAGATCAGAAAAGAATCAGGAAAACTAGAGCGTTTACCCTTTTGTGAGGACCTAATGAGATTCGGAAAGGGGGATTTATTTAATTTTAATAACTAAATAACAAGTGCTTTTTTGCCCGAGTTTTTTGTCTTGAACTTAAGCCATAACACAAAAGTAGATTCTGGCAAGAAACGAGAGTGCCCTTTTTCTTATTTAAACCGGAATAAAAGGACTAACTAAGATAAGAAAGAAACGGCACTTTGATTCTATACCATTTGATTCTATATCATAATCATAGAAATTGAAAAAGTTCTTTTTTATCGCAATAACAAGCAATTTTTTTTTTATTTCTTTTTTTTTTTTTCAATTTAATAAATCTTTTTATTTATGATTTGTTGGAACAAAAGGGCGGGCCCGGCTAAGTACTGACCAGGCCGGGCCGTGGAACTAAAATAAAAAGCCCCTTCGGACAAAATCACGAAATTAAAAAATAAGAGTATATACTATGACCTATGACGGGCATTTTCAAGCCTTATTTTTTATAATGTAACATAGTATTATCCCTTTTCAATTGGGAGGAGAGATGGCTGAGTGGACTAAAGCGTCGGATTGCTAATCCGTTGTACGAGTTTTTCGTACCGAGGGTTCGAATCCCTCTCTTTCCGTTTTCGTTGATGGCTTGTTATTTTCTTTCGAATTTATCGCGAACTCTTTTTTTTTTACTAGTTCAAAATTAATAATTAAAAAAGTGGAATAGATAAAATCTTACTAATAACAGTTTTACAGTTTTAAAGCAAAGAAACCCTTATTTTTTAGTCTTCACGTCCAGGATTACGTCCTGGATCATTAGACAGGAATCCGAAGATAAAGAGAGAAACAAAGAATATCACTACCGTGTAAACAAATAGTTTGAGAGTAAGCATTACACAATCTCCAAGATTTTTTTAGGAAAAAAGAGAATAGATTCTCCACTTTTATACCACATACTCTATTTTTTTTTTTTTTTACAAGAGATTAAAGTGGGGTGATCCGAACTTGTCGCGGTTGTACAATAATTTCAATATTTGAATTGAAAGTGTACGACTTATCTGATCTTATCAATTCTACGAATTTTTTTTTCGAATAAATCGTGGATTTGTCTGGGACTTTATTAAAAATATCATCGAAAACTTACAGCAGCTTGCCAAACAAAGGCTAAGAGAAAAAAGAACAGGGGTATTACTGGCATAACATCTACAATTGGATTCAAAAAAGCGTAAGCTTCGGGCAATTTGGCGACGAAAAAACTACTGGAATAAAGAGCAGGATTAAGGTATATACAGATCAAACTAAAAATATTAAGCATAACAAACATTTTTTTTTTGGGGGGGGGGGGGGGATAATTGTATTTATTTTGATTGAGTTGTTAATAAATTTAATTGAGTTTATTATTATAGATATGTTATTATTGATAGAATAGAATAAAAATGGATAGAATAGAATAAAAAAAAATGAATAAAAATAAAATAAGATAGACCAAAAAGCTTTCTTTTATTTGAACTCACCCAATCAAAAATCAATCCTTCTATATCTCAAATCAAAAGAGAATAGAATAAATCATACTTTCGTACAATATCTTAATTGAATTATATGTAATGATCAATAAATTCAGTTTAATTCTATGTCTACATGTATAGTTTACATGTATAAAAATTCTAGTAATCCATTTTATTTTATAAATAATAGATATTTTAACAGGAGTTGACGAATAACCCGTACCACTATTAGTGTAGTGTTTAATATTAGTGTTTATTAGTATCGAATAGAAATAAATGGGGCGTGGCCAAGTGGTAAGGCAACGGGTTTTGGTCCCGCTATTCGGAGGTTCGAATCCTTCCGTCCCAGAGCATACCCTGTCTATATAATAGTCTATATAATATAATAATATATATATATATTATATATATATAATAATATAATAGATAATATTATTATTTTTTTTTATATCATAAAAAAATATATATATATAAAATAAAAAATATATATATATAATATAAAAGATTGCCTTTTCCAACAGCCTTCTGTATTAAGTGTATTAAGATTAAGAGTAGAATATTGGGATAGAATGTGATTATTATTTTTTTGGAGGTTTTCACAAATTTAATTGAGTTCAAATAACACGCATATGAAATAGTAAATTGAATTCATTTGCGATTCGTTAAATAGTAATGATTTTACAGTATAAATATTAAAAAAAAAGAACAACATAAAATTTCAATCTTCTCTTACATCAGTGTTTTTTTATCTATTTTTTTTTAATCACAGATTGTTTAATCTAATATTTTTTTCCCTCTCTCTTACTGATGATAAAATGATAATAAAAAACGAAAGGTCCTTGCTGGAAAACTTTCTGTTTTTCAAAATGCAAATAATTATATCGGATAGGAAATTTTTCAATCAATTAAATCTTTGTAACGAACCCCTATGAGTTCTTGGTACTTGAAGAAGTGTGAAATTGTTGAATTTATTATCACTATTATCTTACTTGAAGATACAGATTCAAAATAACTTGTTTCTTCGTATTATATTTATTTATTCGTGTTATATTAGTTATAATTTAGTTAACTAATTTGATTTTTACAAAAATAGAAAAATAGTTTCAAATTTACAATGATTAAGAAAATAGAATTTCCAATATTAAATTCTATTAATCTCTATTAATCTAAAAAAATGGGGTTAAATTAATTTATTCTTGCTGATACTCTCCGTTTTTCATTATATTTTTCATTATAGAAGAAAAGGTATAGATTACTATGTATCAACCGAACCAATGATTATTCACGATTCCATAATTGAATCAATTACATATGGGTTCCAAACTGAAGGAATGTTATGGTAAAACTTCGTTTAAAACGATGTGGTAGAAAGCAACGTGCGACTTGAAGGACATGATCCGCTGTGGAGTCTTACATCCACCATTTTTATATATATTATATAGGAATGAAAGTGCTCTTGGCTCGACATCATTTGTTCTATTCCGCTGTAACCCCTTTTTTTTTGGGGGGGGGTGGTATAATATAGTATAGGATGGAGCTCGAGTAGAAAGTATTTTTTTATTTTTCAGGGGCAAGAATCTAGGGTTAGTATCAATCAACAAATTGGAACAACTTCGTAAGTATATTTTCGATACATAAACTTAAAGGGGCCCATTCGAGAAAATTTCCAATTCCAAGGGAAGGTCTGAAATTGGTAAAACTTTTTCGATCAAATCAAAAGGAAAGTGTATTACGCAGGAATCCAACATTTGTATGATTCTTTGACAGAAGGAAATCGCAAAAAATGGTATGTTGCTGCCGTTTTGAAAGGATTTAAAGATCACCGAAGTAATGTCTAAACCCAATGATTCAAGGCAAAGATCCTGGAACAAGGAAATACCTTTTTCAATTGTCTTAACAACTAGATCAGAATGAAGAATCAAAATGGATTCTAAAGAAGACAATTAAAGGGTTAGAGACCGCTCAATAGATGAAATATCTAAAAGGTTGTTCTTTTGAGTTATTTCAGAGTTATCCAACTTGAGTTATGAGGGTGCAAATACGACTAATTTTCTTTTTGTTGGATAAGAATAAGAAAATAAAGTAAAATCAATAGTCTAATTAATTTGATGATTTTATGGATATATTTGATATTGTAATTTTATACATAGACATAATTTCGAATTTTCTCGAGCCGTACGAGGGAAAAACCTCTTATACGTTTCTAGGGGGGGTATTGTTCATCTATCCCAATGAGCCATTTATCGAATAGTTGCAATTGATGTTCGAGCTCGACGAGAGGGAAGAGATCTTCGGAAAGTGGGTTTTTATGATCCGATAAAGAATCAAATTTATTTAAATGTTCCTGCTATTCTATACTTCCTTGAAAAAGGCGCTCAACCTACAGGAACTGTTCATGATATTTTAAAAAAGGCGGGGGTTTTTACGGAACTTCACCTTAATCAACAAACAAAATTCAATTAATGAAATAAAATAGAAAAAAAAACAAAGGACTAACCCTGTTTATTTTAGTTATTGAATAAACCTCGTTTTTTCTACTTCTCCGCCGTCTTCCTTAATTAAGTCTTCCATTTCTATTATATATATAGTGCCAATCTAAATATAGTGCCAATCCAACACAAGTCCTTCGTTTTTTTATATTGCAATTTTATTTAAATAATTTGAATTTGATTAATTTTAATTGATTGAAATCGGAATTATTATTGTTAGTTCGATTTAGAATTTGTTTTATCTTTTGTATGCTTATGTATGCTTATGCTTTTCTCAATATTAATATTGACAACAGTGTATCAAATAAATATAATCCGATCGTGGATAAACGGATCCATTTATCCCTGCTCCATAGATTTTATTTCATTCAAATAATAGTTTATTAGATTTTCTGTCATACAAGAAGTCTTTTTCGATTAAGATTTAAATCAATCAAATTCGATATATACTAATTTATATACTAATTAATGGATAATATAATGGATAATATAAGAGAAGAGAGACAAGAGGCGGTCTATAAATATTTGAAAATCTTTGACTTTATTTTATCTTTTATTTGAGAATTTTTTGTATTTTTGTCGGATTTGTTCATTTTTATTATGTTCAGAGCGGGTTAGAGTTTTTTTCATTGTTTTTTTTATGGTTTTATTGTGGTGTGCCCTTCAATTTCGTTATTTATTTGGATTCTGATTGTATCTACACATTCTAATTTGTTTATTTGGGTTGCTAACTCAACGGTAGAGTACTCGGCTTTTAAGTGCGACTAGCATCTTTTACACATTTGTATGAAGAAAAAGATTCGTCCATACCATCGGTAGAGTTTGTAAGACCACGACTGATCCTGAAAGGAATGAATGGAAAAAGCAGCATGTCGTAGTAATGGATAATTCTGAGAATATTTCATTCTTACTAAATAGGTCCAAAATATTATTTCAATTGTTTAAATTCAATAAAAAAAAAGAATTTTTTTTTTGGGGGGGGTCGAGTGAATAAATGGGTAGAGCCTTACTAGAGGTTCCAATTCTAGGGAAATAAAAAGTAACGAGCTTCTATTCTTAATTTTGGAATGATTACCCCATCTAATTAGATGTTAAAAATATATTAGTGCCTAATGCGGGAAAAGCTTTTCCGATGAGTGGATTAGAAATTTCTTATGAGCCCTAACTATTAGCTATTCCCCTTTATGGGGCAGAGATAAATGTGTATGAAGAAGGCAGTATATTGATAAAGAGATTTTTTTTTTCAAAATCAAAAGAGCGATTGGATTGATAAAATAAAAGGCTTCTAACTATCTTGGTATCCTATAAACGAACAAAAATCTATTATATGGAAAGGGAGGTTCTAGAGAGTCCGTTGATGAGTTTGACTTGTTTTCCGAGGTATCTAGTTTTTTCTTACTATAAATACCTTGTTTTAACTGTATCGTACTATGTATCATTTGATAACCCAATAAATCACCTATTTCTTTTCTGATTCAAATTGAATTTTAAATGGAAGAATTTCAAGGATATTTCGAATTATATAGATCTCCGCAATATGACTTCCTATACCCACTTATCTTTCGGGAGTATATTTATGCCCTTGCTCATGATCGTGGTTTAAATAGATCCATTTTGTTTGATAATGTAGGTTATGACAAGAAATCTAGTTTACTAATTATAAAACGTTTAATTAGTCGAATGTATCAACAGAATCATTTTCTTATTTCCGTTAATGATTCTAATCAAAATAAATTTTTGGGGTACAACAAAAATTTGTATTCTCAAATGATATCGGAGGGATTTGCAGTCATTGTGGAAATTCCGTTTTCCCTACGATTAGTATCTTCCTTAGAGGAGACAGAAAGCATAAAATCTTATAATTTACGATCAATTCATTCAATATTTCCTTTTTTCGAGGACAAATTTCCACATTTAAATTATGCATCAGATGTACTAATACCCTACCCCATTCATCTGGAAATTTTGGTTCAAACCCTCCGCTACTGTGTGAAAGATCCCTCTTCTTTGCATTTATTACGGCTCTTTCTTCACGAGTATTATAGTTGGAATACTCTTATTACTCCCCAAAAATCCATTTTTGCAAAAAGTAATCAAAGATTATTCTTGCTCCTATATAATTCTTATGTATATGAATATGAATCCATTTTACTTTTTCTCCGTAACCAATCTAATCATTTACGATTAACCTCTTCTGGAATCTTTTTTGAGCGAATACGTTTTTATGAAAAAATAAAATATCCTGTCGAAGAAGTCCTTTTTCCGGCTACCTTATGGTTCTTCAAGGATCCTTTTATACAGTATGTTAGCCATCAAGGAAAATTGATTCTGGCATCAAAAGATACTCCTCTTCTGATGAATAAGTGGAAATATTATCTTGTCAATTTTTGGCAATGTCATTTTTATGTATGGTCTCAACCAGGAAGAATCCATCTAAACCAATTATCCAAGCATTCCTTTGATTTTTTGGGTTATCTTTCAAGCATACGGCCGAATATTTCAGTGGTAC